AATTCATTTCAGACAATTGAACCTTCTCAAACTGTTTCTTTTTAAGAACCAAAAATATTTGTGCCAAAATAACAGATGCCAAGAAGAAAAAAAGGCCTTGGACGCGTGAGGGATCTTGAAGCACTATTTCTGCATCTCCCTGACCAAATCCACCCACATTGGGATTACTCGTTAATGGTTGATCAAGCTTGATAGATTCACCCTCTGAAACAAGAAGTTCTGGTCCTCGAGGTACAATATCAACCACTTGGTGTCCATCCGAAGCCTCCGTTATGGTTATTTCATATCCTCCCTTTTCTTTACGTACAATTTTGCTTACTATACCTGCTGCTGTAGCATTATAGACTGTATTGTTACTCTTGCTTCCATCGGGATAAATCTGACCCCTTCCCCTGTTCCCACCCACATATATAGGATATTTTAAGAAGTGAACGTCTTTCTTAGTAGTGGGGTCCGGGGAAAGAATAGGAAAGGTGATTTCACTATATTTCTGACCAGGAACAGGACCTATCACAAGAATATTTTTTTTTGTGGGGCGATAACTCTGAAAAGACAAATTGCCCATCCTTTCTTTCATCTCGGGAGAAATACGATCAGGAGGGGCCAATTCGAATCCCTCAGGTAAAATAAGAACAGCCCCCACATTCAAAGCCCCTTTTTTACCATTAGCAAGAACTTGTTTTACTTGCATATCATAAGGGATTCTAACAACTGCTTCAAATACAGTATCGGGAAGTACCGCTTGTGGAACTTCAATATCCACGGGCTTATTAGCTAAATGGCAATTGGCACACACAATACGCCCAGTCGCTTCTCGTGGATTTTCATAACCCTGTTGTGCAAAAATGGGATATGCATGTGAAATAGATGCCCGAGTTATTACATATATAATGATCGATACGGAAATGGATCGAATCATCTGTTCCTTTATCCAAGAAAATATATTTCTATTTTGCATAGTCCAATCATTGATCCCCAAAATTTCTACAATAAATTAGGTAGGTTGCTAATAGAGTTCCCTATCCACGATTCCCCTATTTTACTGGAACAATTTTCCAGGAATATAGGAAGAATCCCCTGGATGGGTAGAAATATAAAGAAAGAGTGAATAAGATTTTGAATGGTTTGTTTATGTACGAAGTACCAAACATTAGGATTGGGTTCATATCAGTGAATCATTCTTTAGTCATTCATTGAATGATAAATCACTACAAGTGACGGAGATAGACGATTTAAATAACGGAAGATCCAATATTTTAAAATTGTATCTAGAACGACTGGAAAAGTGGAAACAAGACCAGATATAATTTGATCATTATGAGCAAATCCAAAATCTTTGTATACAGAACCAATCATTAGTTCCCAACCATGAGGCGAGTGGAATCCGATACATAAATCGGTTAATAAAAGAATAGAAAACGCTTTTAGTGTGTCGCTTAAGTTATAAAGAACTTCTCGAACCCAAGAATTAAGAATGACAAGTTCTTCATTACCCAGAATAGAATAACCACTTAGAATAGCGAAACACATTATATTTGTCGAGAAGTGCAAAATGGTATGGATATGACTCTCATTGTGCATCTTAACCAATTGTATCGTTTCTTTGTGGATTCCTATAAGAAGCTTTTGCATATGTGGCTCCGGGTACTCCTTTATCATTTCGTCCAAACGGAATAGTTCTTCTAATTCTATGAATTTTTCTAGAATACCATTTTCTTGAATATCGTTCAAAAGAGTTTCGGATCGTTTAGTATTCCATGAATTAGTAACCCAAGATTCCAGACACTTATTAAATGAGAGAGAGATCCACCAGGGCAAAAACACTATAGATACAAGATATACAAGGGGGGTGAATGCTTTCTTTTTTTTCTTTTTTGGCATTTTATAATCTGTGCAATTGTTATGTTAATAAACCACTGCATTCGTCGATTCTATCCGATCTGAGATCTCTATGAAACATGAGTTGTAGAACAAGCTATGGATAATTATTTCGAAAAGTTGAGTTTCACCAGCTACTCATAACCCATAAAGAATTGAGGGAAATTTCGGAAAAATATTGATATGATGATGAAATCAAAAATGAGGCAAAACAAATTTGAATATACTAAATTAAAGAAACAAAACATCAATTGAAAAAAAAAAAAAAAAAAAAAAAAAAAAAAAAAAAAAAAAAAAAAAAAAAAAAAAAAAAAAAAAAAAAAAAAAAAAAAGAAAATAGAAAAAAAAAAGAAAGGTAATTTACTAGATATGATCTATCTATATCTAACATATCAGTTCAAAATATTCTATTGGACCCTCAAAAATGAATTCTGTAGACTGAACTGTTCTAATATACTAATCTAATATACTAATATATGTGATATATGTGATGAATCCATATTTAGTAGACTTTTGACTATTATGAAAGAGTTGATTTACATACGCCTAATACCCCTAAAAAATCGTTTTGGTGGCAAAAAAAAAACCACTTCGTTCTCTGGTTGTTCTATATACGTCTGCTTTTGCTCGAATCGGCGTTTTGAACTTTAGTTAAGTTATATAACAAAGAAAAGAGGATTCTTGAGTTCCTTCCCTAAGGATGAGAAAACATTCATTCTTTCATTTCAAAATACTTCAATTGGTACGCGCAAGAAATAGGCCAATTCAGCAGCTTTTTGTTCAATTTCTCGTGGAGTCAAATTCTCATCAGTACGAGTCAAGGGAATGGCCCCCCGGCCTCTGATTTCCATATAAAGGACACGACGAGGATAAAGACCCTCCTTAACCTCCATTCTAATCGATTGGATATCTTTCATAAAGAATCGAAGGAAGATGCGACGATTTATTCCAGGGAATCCCCAACGAAAAATAGACACTATTCCTTCTTTTCTATCGAATCGATCATAACCACTACCCACATTCCACGAAATTGTGCACCACAAATAGGAGCTAATGAACAGACCTGCGATCCCATAAAAAGACATCACGATCCCTTGGGGAAAAAAAAGGATTTGTTGAGACGGAAATAAGGATATCAGATTCCTGCCAAGATAACTAGAAGTTCCAACCAATAAGAATCCTAGTGAACCTAAAAAAAGGATACAGGCCCAGCAGAAATTACTTGTTTTTCGAGACCCCGTTTTAAGTTCTATCCATATACGTTCCGATCGCCAGTTCATAGCATATTAGATCCAGTTACATTTTATTGGAATTGAGAGAATAACCCAAATGAATTTGCCTTTCCTTTTTGTTTGTTTCCGAAGTAACTCTCATCAACTAGCACTATTATGATGTGAACCGTTAGGAGTGGTTCATCGAATCGGTTATTAGATATAAAAAAAAAAGCATCTCCTTTATATGATCCCACTATGGATATCCACATACATATGGATACATTGACTTTTCATTTCAAACCTTCGTCAGTCCATTTGAAAATAGCTATAAATGCATTTAGCCATATATCATGTCGTGTTTTCACGTGCAGAACAGCTCTTTCATTTGTGTTCGGAAGAAAAGTCACATTTTGTATCATATTCTACTAAGATGGATATCCGTATTATAATCCAAGTCTAAGTCTTGAAAAAATGGATTTTTGTCTTATTGGATCTAGACAATCTTGTTTTTTTGAACATGAAGAAATAAAGAAGCCATTGCAATTGCCGGAAATACTAGGCCTACTAAAGGCACCAAAATAGAGGGGAAGTCGAGAATTGTCATAGAATGGATACCTCGATTGAATATTTGTACCTGTTCGAAAGATATCTTAGAATATTATAATAAGTATATCCATTATAAGTATATAATAATAGGTGCAAGGAGTGGAGTATAGAACTAAATAAGTGTAAGTATTCACTTTTATACATGAAATATATATATATATTCTTATCATATATATTATCATGTATATGACATATATATATATTATTATATATATGACAATGCACTTTATTATTCTTGTTTTCTTTGTCTTTATCTTAATCTTAGAATTTTCTAATTCTAATAAAAATTTCTAATAAAAATAAAAAACGAAATGAAATTGAAATAAAGAAAAAAGAGTTTCTTAAAAGTTGTCAAAAGATTCGTTCGAATCTGACTCAACAACGATTCCTAGTGAAAATGGGAATTCTCAGGGGATATATAAAAGATTTCTATTTATTATCTTACATATTTCTATTCTATATATAGAATAGAAATATGTAAGAAGGGAACATGAAATTCTTTTTATTTTCCTAATTTCGGGAAGGAAGAATTCACTTTTTATACTTTTATACTATAGAGTATTCCTGATTACTAATCAGTAATATAGGTATCTCTAAAATAGATCTAGAGAAAATAATAAAATAAAAAGTAATTATACGAAACTTCTGATCCTTTCTACAATTTTATTGATTTTTTTATTCTGATAAGAATAAGAAAAACTAAATACCCATTTTCCACAAATAACTCAATTGAATGCTTTACATTCAATTTTGATTCAAGGGAAAAAACCCATGCAGCTGAAATAACTCACTCAAAATACCTTTTAAAGGATTACGTGGTACGATTGGATCGAATAAGCCCTTATGGAATAAATACTCAGCTACTTGTGAACCCTCAGGTACTGTTTTATTCAATGTTTGTTCAATGACTCTTTTACCCGCAAATGCAATGTAGGCATTCGGTTCGGCAATAATGATATCTCCCAACATACCAAAACTGGCTGTCACTCCACCAGTTGTAGGGGATGTAAGGATTGATACATAGAATAACTTTTTATTTGATTGATAATTATATGAAGCGGAAGATATTTTAGCCATTTGCATCAAGCTCAAACTCCCTTCTTGCATGCGTGCTCCTCCGGAAGCGCACACTATAATAAGAGGAAGAGATCTATTAGTAGCATACTCGACCAAACGGGTGAGTTTCTCGCCGACTACGGATCCCATACTGCCCCCCATGAACTGAAAATCCATAACTCCAATTGCTATGGGAATACCATTTAGATGCCCTATGCCTGTTTGAACGGCTTCAGTTAATCCCGT